GGGTAGATAGAGGTGGTAAAATCTAACCTTTGCATCGATGTTTAGCAGGGCGGGTCGCTTGAGTGTCAAAACCAAGCGGTGGTTGTTTTTCCTTGGCTTATCGAACCAGCGTATGCCCATTCCTCCTTTGATGACTCCCAGTAGAGAAAGCCTAAATTTGCCGATGTGGATTGAAAGGAAGTTAGGGATGGACATAGATCTTTCCGCCTATCCGGAGTGTTGGAAATAAAGCCATTTTTTTTTTTTCCCGATCATTGGAAGCAATCTTCACTGGCACAAGGATCTCCTCACAGCAACCTCCACTACGATAGAACCCGACAATGAGTTTACGAAGGCTTCGAGTAGTGCGGGATAGGCTAATCACCAGACTGCTCTGGAATAGGTTAATCGCTGGAGACAAGAACGAGTGAATCGAGTTTAGAGAGCATGCCTTACTCTAATAGGGGGGCGTAGAGTTTCTAAGTGAAGGCAAGCGCTACTATATATGTAATATATTAGCTGTCAGCAAGGCAGGTCCGCTATAAAGCCTACCGGCCAGAAAGTCCTCAAGAACGAGAAAGCCAACCAAAAGACTATTCCATAACCGACTCTTGTTGCCGAATCGAGGGGGCTTGGCTGGTACCAGGCTCTAAAAGAGTTTTCTTCGAGCGAGCGGTCTTTCTATCTTTTTGGGTTGCATGCCCAAGGCAATGTTTTTTGTAGATTGAGATGGATTGATCTTCGCTATCGTGCCTCCTCTTTGTACCAGTTGATGCTGCGGCAGTGCTTAATATGAGTTTGCTCCTGCCCCAGACAGCTTCGAGGTTCCCATCGATCGATTAGAGAGGTTTCAATCACTGAACTTGCTTATGCTCCCCTTTGATCGAGTGCTATTTCTATAATATAAAAAAGATTGAGTAGGAAAATTTTGAATTGGCTTCAATCGAGATTGCCTCGGCTTCTTAGGCACATGAGGAACCGACCTAACATCTTTTCAATCGAAATCCCAATCAAAGACAAGTTCTACCAAGGCCAGGATCTGAAAGAGAAGATTCACTTTCCGAAATTCCAAGTGACATGATTCCTTCAGAAGCTAAAGTGGAATGATCGAAGTCTCCTTTAGGTTCAGTCGAAGAGATCGAAGCGAAGTCATAAATTCAACCATTCGAATGGTCTCCCCTAAGACCGACCTCTTTTCCAAATGAACCGAACCTCGATACCACATTCATCAAAGAGATATGGCCATCTCTCTAGGTTGCATAACCCTTTAGATCGTTCTATTCGTGCTTGAAAAACGACCCCATCGGTCCGCTCCTTTTAATGGAAATTCTTAGCCGTCCTCCGAGGGTTAAGACCCCATAATAGATCAGATCGTGAACTCTTTCAGACCCTTAGTTTCACTTGGTTGGGGCAGAGTTTCCGCCTTCCTTCCACCGAATATAAAAAACCTTAGAGCTGCCTAACCTGCTGACATCCCGGCGAAGAGAGTCATTATTTGTGTCACATCTTCGAATTCGAGAGAAGGCTCTCCTGTTATCTCTCAAATTATAGGCATTGAAGCGATCGAGCGAGAGAAAGAAAGAAAATGCACACGCCCCTCATTCGCCCTTTACTAATATAATAGAAGGTAAGGCAAAAGCGAGAGTGAAACTACGAGCTAAAAGCGGGCGTGCCCTATTATAAGATAATATGATACCATCCCCCACCTTTGGCGCACTTGTTTGATGAGCTAAGCCTAAGCGCCCTATAAGTCAAAAGCTAGCCTTACAACTAAAAGCAGAAACGAAATCAATCCCTCTTTTTCCTGTGCTTTACTAGTAGGGCTAATGAACGACCCTTTGATCTATGTCGTTCCAAGTTCAGCCGGGTCTGATTAGTTGTTCAAAAATGAGTGGAGCGAAGGACCGCGGTCATACTTTTAAACGAGATGACCTGACACCTGGGGCGATTGATCGATTCCCCCGTTGACTCGAATTCTTCGTTCCCGAAGGATACCAGTACCAGACTAATAGAATCGTCGAGCACTATAATCCGACGGACCGACCTAGTGATAGGAAGAGAAAGAGCAGATCGCAACTCGCAACTGGCGAGCGATCTATTGGCTCTCTGTTAGAGGAACCCGAAAGGCGAATTCAGGCACAATCTAAGGATTGATAGATCGATTGGAGATTGATTGAGTGCCCTATTAGAGAAGGCCGATGGGTAGACCCAATATCTATCAGTACTCGCGATCTGGGGAGTACCCAGGGAACTCATAAGGCCTCTACATTGAGGGAAAACCTGCTCTACGTGAAAAAGGAGACGTGCACTTTTGCATAACCTCTGTTTTCCTTGGGCATTGGAACAATCACAAATGTAGGAAGGAACTGGTTGATATAAGAAGATCTCTGACCATATGGTCTTAAGTTGAGTATAGTACTAAGCAATAGTCATATCCCACTAACTAAGATTTGGAACTTCTTATTCAAGCTGGAATATCTTAGCTTCATTTCCTCTGGAATAAAGATCATGGAGATAAGACCATACCTATTTAACCGATGCCATAAACATCAGACTGGTAGCAATTGTGGGCTCAATTGCATTGAGAAGCCATGACATGACCAGCTGATTTGTGGCACTCCAGTCAGCCATCTTGGTATCACTCATATTGGGGATCTCAGAGACAGAAGGACAGCGGGCTGATCCATGAAGCTCCATAAACGCTTTCCTCCAATGAACAAACAAAGCGAGCGAGCCCAATGCAAAGAACTCAAGTGAGGAGATCTGGTTACCTTTTCTAATACGTAATACGAGGAGGCAATGAATATAGAATGGTTGTATACCGAGGCAATGCTATTATTCTTTTTAGCCAAAAGCCTATTCTTTATGGTGTGCCAGTTGCTGATCATAATCCCTAAAAAAAGAGGTAAACGGGACGGAAAGTAAATCAGATAAGAAGATAAGGGGCGAGAGGTAGCGGTTCCGTGGTTTTTCGGGTAGAGGAGATCACTATGAAGAATAAAAAAAGGCATCAGAAGAGGTTTTTATCCCAATAGGGAGCATTTGGGAACTCCTTTCTATCCTTGTCCCTTTCCGGCTAGAGCCATGGAGCTAAAGGCAGATTCTTTTTTCGCTTATGACTTAGTCCTGACCAAGCAAGGCCTCTTTTAGATTGACTGTTGGCAGATCGAGATTGAAAGCCAGTAGCAACGAAGTGCTTTCACCTCTTGTAGTAGATCCGTCTAGTCGACGATCCTTATTTCTTGCTGTCTAGTCTCCCTTTCTTCGCTTGTGAAGAAGCTTGGCTAGTTCTTTTTTTCGGACATTCTGTTCATCCTTTTTTTCCTTTAGAAGGTGAGCTTCAATGCCCCTAGTCAGGAGGCGAGCGCTAAAAGCGCGCTGAGTGGCCTTTTTCGTGCTTTTATTATCGCGAGTTTAGTTTGGAGCTGTTAGGGCGTTACTGTTTATTTTATTTGCCTTAAACACCGCGCTATTGAGCGTATAGAGCTTTTTAGAGTTGAGCTAAATGGGCCCTGCTCTTGCTCTTTGGGGTTCATAATTGTCTGTGGGGTGGATATGGAATTTTTCTTTAAGCTGGCGTATGTCCTTTAGTTCAAGAAGGTGGACACAGCATTGCTCTAGATGAGGATAGATGCGTATGGTATAGGAATCGGGAAGAGAAGATCAAAACCTTCCACTCCAGTTTTTAGGACCACATAGACAGTATGCCCCGATTTCGTTTAGGACAGAATTTCTTGGTACCGTTCGTTTTGCGGTTAGTGTCAAGGTGGCAATGACACCTTTTGTATAGCGCCTTTCTTTCTCGTCTTTATGTTTTTTCCCCTTACGCGAGACGCTGCCGAGTCCTTCCACAAGAAAGAGATTCATCATGGCAAGGGCATATCGACGTGCATGACCCATCTGCACTAAAGCGCTTAATGTTTACAGCTAGGTTCGCATTTGGCTTAAGTAGCCGAGTGGTCGCTTCCACTATAACGCTTGCCTACCTGAGAGATAGCGGTATTCGGTTTTCTGTAGTGATCGCTGTCACCATACTCGCCTAGCTAATCCGATATTGGCATCTAGGAGTAGTGCTGCCATAAGAGAGTGCTGCAAGCCCTCTCTCACGGAAGACCTCCTAATTCGTTTTACACGATCATCAGAAGGTGACGATGAAAGAGGCCCACGAGCCCCGCCGTATCAAGGCGTACATCCGTGTGATCGAGACTCTACGAAACTATACGATACCGCTGAAAGCAGAAACCGTAACTAGCACAATTCCTTGCTTCTTAATCTTAATAAGGCTAAAAAAAGGGTAATGTAGAAATGATTGAAAAAAGGACTAACCCCCCCTTTCGGAATCCACTCGAACGGAAGCTTGGTAAACTTTTGTTAAGTTAAAGCTAAAACAAGATATAGAATAGAATCTCACGGTTCTAGAACAGCAGCGGCTTACCAGCTGCTGAAAGCGGTTCCGGGTCACCACTCGGGCAACTGACTGATCAGGGTCTGTCTCTGAATGGTTCTGCTCCTGTATTTTTCCCTAGCTATTGTTGCTTATACTCGGGTCGATCGGCCATAACCACTTCCAGCAGGAATCGCTACAACCGCCGTTCTTTAATTCGGTAATCTAATGGAGGGGGAATGGTCGCCGGTGGGTCATTCGCTAGATCGAGATCGTAATCAACCGCATTGCACGAACTGCATCATAGATAGAGATCGAGGTACCAATCGACTGCATCTCTTTCCGGCTATTCAATAAAGTAGATGAGGGGAGTCCACTCCATACGCATCCACCCCGGGAGAAGGGTTTTGATCAACCAACCACGCCCATTATATATACCCCTCTCGATCCACCAATAGTGGGCATGGAGGATGGGGAAAGAAGATCAGACTCGGTTGACTTACTCACTGCCGGCGAATTCCAGAGATCGCATTATTAACTAGACAGGCATGCATGGAAAAGAGGATTAAGTTGACGGATAGTTTCTAAAATGCTCTACTTCTAGGCGGAAAGACATCGCGAGTCACGGGCGAGGAACCATTCTCCTCACCGGAGATTTAGTCAGTTAGGTTTCACCCGAGTGACGGGATGGCACCCAATAGAGAAGGGGACCTCTAGTTAGGCAAGCACTGAATCGGTAGGCAATGGACTGGGAGAACCAGACTTGGGAGTACCCGCCATCGCTAGGATCGGAAGACAGAGAATGAGGAGGCAGTCCATGCATCCGTACCGGGCCCGCTAGTTCTATTCTTCCTTCTCCCCCAAGGCAGTAAACCATCTTCTGAAGTCACCGTCCACTCCATCTTCTAATGCTTGGGAAACCCTAAGCAACCAACCAACCCAACTGACCGAGAAAGAAGTTCCACTTCTTTCAGCTGAGGAATAGCGCTTGTCTTGATTCAGTTAAGGTAGTGCAACGAAGCAGATCTTTAATTTAGTTGATAGTCACCTTTTCTTTCTCTTCAGGTCCCCTAAAGAAAGGTATCAGAAGAGTGAATAAGGGATTCATTCAATGTATTTTGATGGATATGTACCTTATCTCTCTCTTTCATCTCCATACCAACTTTCCCTACCTCACCGCCGGCGGGTGCACAAGAACCTAATTCCTCAGATTTTGGTTGAAATAACCAGGCTGCAACAAAGTCAGTTTTAAGGAAAATGTAGCCCCCGGTTAGAGCGCTTTACCTATAATTTCTTAGACGAGGAAGATCTAGCTCAGCTGGTGGTATAGGATAGGATGAGCTAACTGAAGCAGTGATGAGCTAGGATAAAGGCTTTATCGACCCGGTTTAGAAGAAAGTAGAAAGATAGGTTTAAGATTGGCTCCATATAGTAGTTATATTTAGGAAAGCTCAATATCTCCATGAACCCTTGCTGCAAAAGTCATGCTTTTCAATCATAGAAGTAAAAGTTCCGATTCCATCCATTCCAAAAGCAGAAGGGAGTGTTCTAGTGGGGAGGAGAATCTCATTTTGTATAGGCTAAGGTCTACACCAGTGATGTTAAGCGGACCTGACCCCTACCCTAACTAAAAGGAATTAGTAAAGGAAAGATGAAGTAGTGTGGGACGAATGAGATCTCTGTATTGATTGGGGCAGGCAAGACCTGCTGTCCAATGCTTTCGCTTCAGCTAAAGAAGGAAGAGTCAGTTATGTGCCCTTTCGCCCGGTAAGATGAGTTTACCGCTCTTCCATATAGATTACTCTTTAAGGTCTTGATTTGACAGGAGGTTGACTGGGCGACTATTTATGATTCCCTCTGGTAAGAACAATGAACACGGATCTACCAGCATTTGCAAGACAAGAAGTTAAAATCTCAGTTAATGGTCCTCACAACGAATCTGTTGTCCCCCCGGAGAGATTTTTGTGGAAAAGAAAGGTCTATGTCATGGGCCCTATTCTCTATTTTCCAGGCGAAGGTAAGTCTCTTTCATCTGTTTATTCTTTTTTTGACATTGAACAGGGATTTGACCGACTCGCACACGGGCAGCGCTCCCGAAGCAAGAAAGCTTCAAAAGGCTAGTCCGAAAGAGCTAACTAAGGCCAGGCTTGGCAGCTAGTCTGAAGCAAGTCTGCTAGTCCGAAAGGGCTAGCTAAGACAAGGCAGCTAGGCTGAGGGCAAGGAAGGCTAGTCCGGCAACTGCTGGCTGTCGACGAGGAGGAGTCAACTAGCGATGCCAGCTTCTGAAAGATTATGATTTGAATAAATATTTTCTGCCAAGGCCAGTTCTTCAAGTTTTGGAATTTCATTGCATTAATGAATCCGGCTGGAAAGACCTACACCTAGTACCCTTTATCAAACCCTCCCCTTATTCATAATAATAAGGTAAGCTTCATAGCGAGGTGGGTAGTTTACTTGCTTACTTTAACGAGTAAGGAAGGAACTACCTTACTAAGCGCTGGTTCTATCCCGGCCAAGCAACCAAAGCCGGGGACCTAGGTGGGAATAGTGAAAGAAAGAGAAGGGGTCTTCCCCGCTTTCTATTTATAGGCCAGGCCGGGTCATTAACAAACTATGGATGTCCTGTCGTGAGAAGAAAAGGCGCTCAAAGGCAAACTCAGAGTTTTATTCTGGCTAAGATGAGGGCAGGAGAAATCATAAATTCAGGATCAATCTGCACCAGTACTACTGTCAAAATCAGGACAAGAAGTCGATCATCCCCAGTTAAGTTATAAGGAGGCTCCCGAAGAAAAGCCATGGTATGGGTCAGCACCAGCTTCCTTATATAGATTAGATCAATCTCCCATGCGTAGACGAGGGATTCAAAGAAAAGAAGGCCTCCTAGGTAGACTTTGAGTGTCTAATACACTTTATTTTCAATCGTATACTAGTATAATCGAAAGAAGGGCTTCGAAGCGACTCGACTACCTTTCATTGTGTACATACATAATATAGAAGATAAGCTATTCAACTTACATCTTGTGCAGGAGGATCCTACCTATATCAAAATCTTGAACGGATCTGGTCGGGAGAAGTTGGTTACAACCTGAGTCTTCCACTCTCCTTTTTCTTGACTTAGTGCAAGGTGCTCAGAACCTACTTTCATTGAGAAGGTGGATAGCCAACCTAGGAGAAACTGGCTAAAATCGCTACTATGCTCATATCAATAACGTTCTTTCGGAGTATTTGGCTGATCCGCTGAGAAAAGACGGGAAGGCAAAAAGAAAGTAGCACTTTTCTTAAGTTAAGATGAATCTCTTGAAGAGTCAAGGTTTCCACGGATGAGGCGAAGCATCGATCCCTAACAAGGGGAGGTAATCGCCAGGATACTAAGGAATCTTAGTCTATGTCTTGGTCACCCAGAAAAGTATTTAGAGATAGTTGAATTGAGGGACCTCTACTTTACGTACCTCTTTAGTCTTAATATAAATTAAATTAATACACTAAGCCTAACCTTAGTAGTGGAGGATCTAGGGCGTTAGCCCGAAGCCAATAGAGAAAGTAAAAAGCCTGTAGCACTGCAGGAAGACCAAGGTCTCGCAGATCTAGTGGTCAGTCACCCTCAATATTTGATTCTACGGCCAATGCTGCTAAATTCAAATCGCAATTTAACCATGTTCCTGAAGGCAATATATAAAGATAAATCAGATAAACTAGTCTGCGCTGTTAGAATCCATTGGAGAAAGGCTTGCTTACTTCTTGATCTGTGAGATGATCGTATTATTTAAAATAACTATTTAGAAGAATGGGATTGGACCTTGCTTCGATCCCCTCTTTAATAGACTCCAGAAACTGGTTGACCCATAGATGTAATAGCCGAAATGAAACTTTTTTCCTTTACGTCGTAAAGAGAAGCATTGCCTTCCACCTATCCTGCACGTATAGCAGGGCTTTAAAGTTAAAGCATCGGGCAGCGAGCGGAAAAAGAAAGTCTATTGAATCTTGGGTAATTCGCGTGAAGAAGCTCTCAGCTAAGAACAACCCCTAAATCCCGGAAGTCTTGAATCGGGATCCGATCTCTTTTGGTACACTCGATTCATAAGGTGTGTACAGACAGGCTTCCTTTCGAAAGGCTAGGCACCATCTTTGATCCAAAGCTCCTCATATGATGGGTATAGGCTAGTTTGAAAGGAATTGACCTCACGTCAAGCGAACGGCATGGCATCAAGGAATCCCCTTGATTCAACCTTTGTGGCATCGGTTGGTTACAGCTGGCAAAGCTAACCTCTATACATAAAAAGAATAATATAGATCTAATTTGAAATTTCCCATCCCCTTTTTGACTTGGCTGCTTCCTTTTTGCCAAAGTGGCTTGCCTTTCCCCATAAAACTACGATGAAAGCTTGAGTATATAAATCGACCAGAGCCCCAACGAGTCACTACACACCAGCTTCGTTAACCGAACCGAGACAGGCATCAGATGCTGCGGGTGAATGTACCAGAAAAGGAATTCAAAGAAGGGTCTTCCCTTCATTCCTTCCTTAGTCTACTGCCTATCTATTTGTTTGCTAGCATCCCGTGTAAGTACGAGTTTTAGCACCTCCGGACGGGAATGGAAGAGAAGCGCTCATGCTACATTTAGAAAGAAGCATCTCTTTCAATCTCTCACCTGGGTAAGAGAGAAAGCGCATTGGTCAGCGAACAGCCCTTGCTTTAATGCCGAAAACCCCCGCTTTGATGCTTCGATCTCGTAAAAGGCAGATTGTAAAGTTTGATTTAGTAGTAATTGCAGGACGAGACCCACTTCTCTATGACTTTCTCCGTTCTGGACTCCACTAAATAAGCCCCTCTTGGGCAGTTTAATAAAGCCGCTGAGCTTCAAGTTTTTCATTTACCTTACTTTCATTTGTCCAGGACAAGTTATTGGGGTCGTTCAAGCCAAGCTTATAAAGGAAGCCTTAGGCTGTGCAGCTATCCCCTCCTTTCTGTGGTGAATTTTATTTCGTTTCGTCAACATTTTCTTTAAGTAGGCTGTTGAAAGCTACCGTCAAGCAATCCTCCTCGAAGACGCATCCCGAAAAAGGCTGCAGTGTCCCATTCGGGACTCTAACAAGGGTCAAAATCCAATCTGAATTATAGGATCAGTGGCCCTCATTATTCGTCTTTAGTTCTTTTTTCCGCGGTTGCAACTCCGGTAGGTGGGGGGTCTTACTGCCAATAGTATAGCCAGCGGTTGGCTCTCGAGTTTATGGTTTTTCCGGGATAATGGGATCAGTATGGTCATACATACCTGTCATCGGCAGCTAAAGCGCAGCTTTTCATGGAACGTCTGCTATCACTGGGGAGGATAAGATTCTCCGGTATCGGAATTCCTAGTATAATAACTAGTCTAATAGGTCTTTATATTACATCCTAGCATAGGCTCCCAGAGCTGATCAAAGGATCGGCAAGTTCGACTTCCACAATTCAACTATTATTAAACTTGGCGCATTCCCCATTACTTAAGAAGAAGCTTGAAGCCCCGTTTATCGGAGATGACTAGATAGGAGAGACTAGCATAGCAGTAGTCTCTATCTTTCTCCCAAAAATCTTTAGAAGGGATGACTGACTATAAATAAAGGTAACCTGCCCGATTCACTCCCTGCGCCCTTGAGTGATCCTATGTTTTCACTTTACTTTTACTTGGACTCATGAAGTGATAGGAATAACTGGTCTAAACGCATACCCTTGACTAACGAATCCACATATTCTCAGTCAACTGTGCATATGTCTTTTATCCAAGAATCCCTGTTTTGAACTCTCCTTTCACTTGTGATGAAGACGGATAATCTTCCTTTTCACCGGTAAACAATTCATTTCCCCGTTCATAAGGAAGGAGTCTAGCAGCGAGAGACTTCTTTATTTCGTCTTGAACGATTCCGCTTTCGCCTTATCTGTCATGCTCTCGCCTCTCACTTCGTTGACGGCTTCGATGACTATTCTTTCTGCAGTCGAATGAACGTCGATAGAAGTTCCTCCTAGATTAATCTATCCTTTCTTTCATGTCTAATAAGGAGTAAGAGTCCGGCTATTACTGTGAGTTCTTCCTTAATTGCCACTATGGCCCAATAACCAATAAATGGTTATAACCAAGACATAGACAAGGTAAGAAAGGGATAATCTTTCTGAGGACATGTGAGGGAAAAAACGGACCTGGAAGACTCCATTAGTGAATTCCTCATCATGGCATTTTCTGTCCTGGATGAGACTATATCTTTCACCCCTGGAGACTGAAATAGTTGAATTGAAGTTTTTCTTTCCTCGTCTTGGCATAACTGCCATTTCCTTAAGGAAGAAGGCTAACCGCCTATTATGTAAGAAGAACTGCTCCTTCTATTCCCAAAGTCAGTGCCACAGGGCATTCTCTTTCGTTTTACCTTTTTTACTTACCCCGTGCGTGGGATTTATTACTTATAGGTCTAGTTTAAATGCTACTATACTGAAAAAACCTCTCTAATCTAGTTCAAAGATAGGAGGGTAAGGAGTAAGAGTAACCTAGGGTAAAGTAACTCTTCCAATATTTCTTCCCAGGGAACTAAGAATTAAATATTCTCTTATCCCAAGTGAGCATTCGATCCTGATGAGATAATTACATCGGAGTCTGCAAAGCAAAGAGGATTGATAGAGGAGCTTTGTTTACCTTCTTCGGAGGAAGATGTGGAATCTGCTTCTAAAGCATATGTTACATCGGTTTCTTTCCATTTACCTAAGCTTGAAGATGTGCAGCTTGGTAGAGCATTTGCCAAAACATGTTCATTTCGGTAGCGATATGCTCCGGCTTGGGAAGAGAAAGAACTTAGCTTATTTGTTGTTAGTTCCTCAATAAATAGCGAAACCGCTATGCTAGCCCGGCATTGAAGCTATAGCGAATAGAAGTAAGGAACCTTGGCTCATTCACCAAGGCTTTGACTCTTATATATATACATTATGGGACTATCAATCAACAGGTTTGGATACTGGGTCAAGGTAAAAAGCTCCTCCATCATTGGTGGTGAAGGCTAAGTAGGGTCGGTCACAGGAGCAACCTAGGCTTCTACTCTGACGCTCTGCCGCTGGTGCTATTTCCTCCGCTTCCACAAGCTGCGAACTCTGAGGCAGACAAAAAGGCTTTCCATAGTCTACTTCCGGGATGATCTATCTTTGTTTGGAAGCAAAAGTGCTTTCTTTCTTCCTTTTATCCCTTGTTGCCTGATAGGAACGTTCTACCAGTGTTCCCGCTGCCAATAATAGAAAGAATAGAAAATTCTAGATCCGCTCAGTCTCCTTATCTAGAAAAAACGAATTGGGAAATAAAAATGGATTCTTGGGTAGTGAGTGCACTCAATAGCCCTGTCCTCATCCCCCGGAGTTCCCTACCTTAAGAGGGGAAAAGGATTTTAACAGTAACCTTGAGAAGAAGATTTGTAGCATCAACAGCATTCTTGCATCAAAAAAACTCTTTCTTTATTAAAGATGTCACTATGCTTAGCACAGGGAATTGGATGTATCCTTGCGGGGAGAGAGTTTCAACGGATTTTCCTTCCTTCTCAAAGGCTGCGTAAGAAGGAGCCTAATTCAACTAGTAAACCCGTGTTAAGGAAAGCCTAGAAGAGAAGTTCTGATGCCACGGAATAAGGGGAATTCCGCTAGTGAACTATAGTCTCAACCAGTAGTCTTCCTTAACCTTAAGTCCCCTTCCCTTTTTTGCTTTACACACCTTATCCCAAGCCACTAAATGTTTCCTCTTTTTGTTATCCTTGTTCCCCCACCCACACAAATCTGCAGTTCCTCCTATCTATTTCCTGGTTTATGGCTTCCGGAATACGCGTTGTTTGCATGGTGTATACAGGTATAGCAGAGGTTACAGACTGAACCAGCAATGTTCTTCCAGCCATAGACAACTGCTCTGCCTTCCATCCAGCCAACCTATCTTGCACTTTTTCGAGTATGTGGTAGTAAGTCGTTTTAGAGACCCTCTTGTGTATGAGGGGTACTCCCAGGTACTTGCCTAGGTCTGCAGTGAGAGGAATTTGACATCTAGCACTGATCTCCCGAGCTGTAAGCTTGTGGAAGTTGGGTGAAACAAACAATTTTTCTAAACATAATACAAACAGGTAGGGGGACAAAGGATCCCCCTGTCTTAGGCCCCTGCCAGGTGTGAAAGATTCCGTAGTTTCCCCATTCCATAGAACTGAAAGCCTTGTGGTAGTGATACATTCCATTATCAAGGAAATCAAATTCTGAGGTAGGCCAATTTCCTTAGCAGTTTGATTATCCATTTCGGGTTGTGATCGCATTTCCGTGACTTAGATACTGAAATTTGCTCCTACTCCTTCTCAGTACGAGATAAATAGAAAGCAACAATCTAAAGCATTGGTACCGCCCATTGGAATGCCTCTTTCTCACAGGCCGGATTGAGGAGTCTTTCATAAGTTGACTCCCGTCCCTAAACAAAGCACCAGTAAGCCTTTGCTCCCCCCTAATAGATTGACATTTCGAAATGACAAAGTTGAGAAAGACCGTCCATGTCTATTAACATCAAGGTGCGCTACCGTGTCCTTATGACGCATGGCCTATCTTATGATATAGAAAGCCAAAACACGAACCTGACACTTTTGATATGCCAACCCGAACCTTCACTCCGATCGCCCTCACTGCCCTTGGTCTCATTGAAGACGCTCCTTCGTGTCCGCCCTTCTCTTTTGTTTTGGCATCCTCCCTTCAATCACTTGATGCCCACTATCAATGAGTTATTAATAACCTCGTTAGAGAAGAGAAAGGGATATGATTAACGAGTAACTAGTCTCTTGCGGAACGGCTAAGCCCAGCAAATGAACCTTCTACTAACTAATTCAAACTAGTCCGAGAGTGCCTGAGAAGGAGGATCGATCTTCTATATGCAAGTTCTTGCCGATCTTGGGGCATCATTAAGAATGGAATCGCTTCTTCCAGCTCTGGATAGGAAAAATTCCCTCTTATCAATTGCTCTTGTTTTAGTTGAATGATTTGCCTTGTCCTCTTCTGATTCAACCTCATCGGTGCCACCAAAGAAAGAGGCCCCACATCCCAGTGCCTTACCTTACCCTATTGCTACTGCTATTGTTGGGGAAAGTGGCACTAATTTCGTGTCTGATTCGATGCCATCTTATTATATTCAGTTGCTTCTGTCTTCTCCCTTAAGCTTGCATTCTCTTCCTATTCCTTGTGTTGTGTAAGAGTCAAGACCAGTGGACATTTCTAAATAGTAAATAGCCCACGTTCAAACTACAAACTAGTCGAACGACAGCCTGCCTTATTCCTCTTCCCATGGGGGAAGAGAGCTTCAAACAGAAGGATACGAGTTCCGGGAAAGAAAGAAGCCCGCCCGAACCCAACGAGTGAATGCTATGAATGAGCCTTCTTCCCTTCACGAGTGAAATTCATTCTATTGAACGGTGTCGGGTCGGCCCCTAGGGCACTATTCGCCTTGGGAGTGGTTCGGCCATCAAGCTACTTTGTGAGGTAGGGGACCAGACTGGTGACTGCTGCAGTTGTTGTCTGCAGGGTATGTGAGACCCCACAAGTTGAGTAGTGCTGAGCCAGGAGATCTTCCTTTGGATCGTTACAACGCTCGGGTCGGTGTGTGATCACCTTTGGTGAAGCAACCCTTCAGATGCTCTCTCCGCCCATGACGAATACCCCCGGCCGGGGTTATTCGTCAGCACGGGTTTTGCTTCCTCTTCTAGTATAGGTTTGGGAGCCCTCGGCCAAACGAGTATTTTACAGAGAGCCAACTTAATAACTGGCCGTTTTGATTCTTTGGCACAACTCGATGAATTTAGTAGATCCTTTTAGGATTAGTAAGCTTAGATCGAAGCTATCCAATTTTTACAGTGCGATGGTTGGCTGTTCACGAACTAGCTGTACCTACCCTTTCTTTTTGGGGGTCAATATCAGCAATGCAGTTCATCCAACGATAAACCTAATCCGAATTATAGAGCTACGACACAATCAAACCCGAACAAACAAAATGTTGAATTGAATCGTACCAGTCTCTACTGGGGGTTCTTACCCTATATATGACGAGCTGAACTTTGATTTTCAAATTTTATCTTTAATTAAGAGAAAGAAAGAGAATAGTAAGAGTAGGAAAAACCTTATCCCATTCGTAAGGATCTCATCTCAAAATTATCCATGACTCTTTATGTCTCCAGCATGACCACTTAGGAGGGAAATGGGGTAAATGTCCGATACTACTCTACTGGAAGGATTCCTCTTTGGCTGATAGGTACTGTAACTGGTATTCCTGTGATCGGTTCAATAGGTCTTTTCTTTTACGGTTCATATTCCGGATTGGGTTAATCCCTGTAGTAATCGGATGAACTGGATTGTAACTGTTCCGATTCAAAATGACAAAAGAACCGGGCAACTGTAGGAGCCCTAAAGAGGAAGGGGCAGGAGCACTCGACCCTTGAGAAATGAACAGATTATGTTCTCTTATTCTTGTCAAAACCCGAGGAAGAAGTTTCGAATAGGGACCGAAAGGCGTGAGTGCAGTAGACGCTTGAAAGACTATATGGAACTCAAATCTTTCATCCCTTCATCCCAGTCTCGAAATAGGCTGTGTCGAGACTGCAATTATTGCTTTCGGGTTCTTTCCCCAGCTAGTCGCCCCTGTGTGGGAGGGGTCAAGCTTGGGGACTTCTCATTTGTGGGGAATCAAACTATCACGCAACTTGCATTCCGGTTTTCTAAGGATTCCCTATTGCTGGCATAGCAGGGACTACAGAAAGCATAGTTGCACGGAAATTGCCTGCCGGGGTCCAATTAATTACACAATTTTTTATTAACTTTCAGCCCTCTCTACGCCTTCAACAATGAGATTTCAAAAGACGATTCTTTCTCCACTGCTTCCTGACGAATGATTGATAGGAATAAAAACCTGGGCTTCCCTGCATCCGATCGACTCATACCTCCCAGCCCTGTCTCCAGGATCTCATTCAATAGATCCAACCCATTTATAGGGTATATAGAGGAGTTCGTCCCCCGCTTCCTTTGCTCCACTGGCACCAAAGATCAAGAATTCGAGATAGAAAGAAAGATTGGTTGGTGGGCTTAACAGTCCCCTATCACAACAAGGCAGATAGCGGAAAGGTGAGCAGCTATAGCATCATTGTTCATCATCCCCTCGCTACCGGATGAGTGAACTCTACCCGCCTATGCTGGATGGGATTGGATTCAATCCACCCTCAGGCCTTGGAGGAGCATATATTGAGATAGGATTGAATGCCATGCCCCTAAAAAGACGGATTGCATTGGGAGAATAGGTAGGCCTTGTTAGCGGCACATCATCAGGAATGGATTCAATCAACGGATTCCCCTTGCCTCCTGGATTCACTGGGCGAGTGGAAGACATTGAGAAGGGCTTCACATCCCTTTCAGGGCTTTGAGGTTTTAAACTTGGTTGCGCTCCTCCGATTGACAGATTCCTGGAAAAAAGAACGCCTTGAGGCGGAGGATTGTACCTGGAAATGCAAGCTCTGTCCCCCTCACACTATATTTGGAATTAGGGGCTTTGGAACGGATCCACATCGTATTCATTACTGAATATCTATATGGTTCACCAACCTCCTCCTTTCGTTGCTCGAATTCGAGAGATGACCTTTCAATACAATAGACCTTAGGGGAAGATAAGACAGACGCAACACTCATCCCGATGGATGTGAGACAGCAGATGATGTGGGAGGTGTGTTTCCCAAGGAAGAGAATACAAGAAAAAGAGATCAGCAACTTTGACTTAGCCCAAGCAATGCGCTCCGAAGGGCATTGCTTCCGCGCTTCAATCCATATAGCTTCCCCTGCTTTGCCTGCCTGCTGCTCTGCTCCCCCTTCGAATGGATTGGATCCGCTTCCTTTCCAATAGAAGGTGAAGATGCGGGCTTAGAGCTTTCATCCCGCTTTCCCTACTTCAATGGAAAGGGGGAATCGCCCATCTAATAGCCCTTTCTTCAGAAACGGTCTTTCCAAGCAAGATGCACTTCTTACCGGCTTTCATCAACATTAAGTACCAGATAGAAGAAACCATTAGTAAGGAGTTCATGGATGCTTTTTTCTCATCGTGTAGCCGGATAATTCGAATACCGTTACATCCTTCCATTCCTCAGGAAAGATGATCTACTAGTTCGCTGGCTCCATGGAGGTGAATTGGATCGGGTGAAAGTGGTTATCGAAAATCGATATCCTTTATTGGGATTGAGGAAAGAAGTGGGATGTGAGAGAAAGTCTTACGATCCAACTATTTGTGGTACCCCTAAGATCCTTGGTGCAGAGGAGTCTTCATCTTGGCATCCATCGCAACTCCCCATGCTGGTAAGTTGCGGGTCGCTCTGATCACTCATCGGTTCCAACATGCGCATATCAAAATGAGTCTTGAGGTCTTGGAAGATATGCTTGGGTAGAAAGACTGGGCCAGGGAGCAGCATGTATAAGAGCCGAAATAGGAGTAGAGGAGGGGATTTTGGGACCGCATACTGCAAATTTGGAATTTGAATAGAAGAGACCGCCGGAGCCAAGAATAGGACTTTGTTTTGGCCGACGAAAGGTTCGGGCTAATGGGCCTCTTTCAATAGATTTATTTCCGCAGTCGAGTGATTTGACCGATTGATTCGAAATCGGTTCCACTTCATTCAAATCCGTCTCGGCTCCCTCGCGATTGATTGTTGGAAGAGTTTTCACCGAAGCCGGTTACCGGCTTCCGGGCCAGCTACTGAGGTAAGGGACAAAGGATCCACTTGATGAATAAGCATCCGATAGAGAATCCCACCCGGCCTAGCTATCGTAATGCGTCCCGATGCCAAAGCTTCCTGAACCTACTGAAGCGAGGAATACTAGGATCAGCTGATCTACTCCCACTCTGAACCTCTTGGCTCACCTGGGATACGTACACCCTTGCCTTCGAAAGCCAAGCCAACTCAAGAGCTCCTGCTCGCTCCTACAACGACGCTCGCGAGTGCTTTCTTTTTCTTGTGCCTATTGCTTCTGTGCCCGTTCGTGCTTCTTGCGATGGCAATTTCGGGCTTTCCGGCGGGTGTGCCGGTGTAGGTTCTGTGCAGTTCTATTACAGTCTGGACTTTGAGTCTTTATTGAAACCGCCAGCTTGGGTATACGCCGTTTTCGAAAGAATATAATGATCTTTCAATACGGTCTGTTATGAAAGTTGTATGACTTGGTGAGAATGGCTGAGGATCCGTTCTCTTTCCCAGTGGGGAGTACTGGTACTTCTTCTCTCTGTGAAGTCGACGACCCTAATGTCATTAGATGTCAGACTGAGAGTTAGGATGTATCTTTGTTTCAATATACTTTATGAATGATTGAGGATAACATCTTTGCATTATGTTATAATAGACGAACATAAAACTAAGCAAACAAAGGGATATAGATCTATTCCTTCCTTTTCTAGTACCGAAGCCTACGCTTGCTTACCTTAGACCAAGGGGCTAAGAAAGAGGTTTTAGTGAAAACTCCGCTCGCTTACACTTCTTGCTTCCCTCTCCGTTGCGGTGTGATGATATGCAAGAGGGCAGGAGGAGTTCTGATGGGAAAGAGTTGTATACATTGCATTGAGCCCCAATAGAGGAGATTTCGGTCTGGTCAAGTAGATGAAGAATGTGGAGGTGAGTGAGAAAAGTCCCCTCTCAACTGGGTTAGGCGAGGGTCTGTCGAATGGGCTGGTTGTCGGTCCGAAAGGAAATTGATCGTCGCTGTCGATAGCTGATACGGTGCAGCTCAACACCACTTCCTCAGCTAGAGTCCAGGATCCTGGGAGTGGGAAGGCTAATAGAATTCCTACCTGTTAAATGGACCAGACGCAGACCTCTCGAAGGGATTGGATTCCCAATGGCTGGGGGTCTGCTGGGCAAGGCTTCATCTTCATCTGTGGCTGAATTCAATGCCAATCCCCCAGCAGGAGACAGGGCAGCTGAAATCGTGATAGGATCCATTCCTGTTCCTACACGATGTGAAGAAGCCAGAATATCAGAAGTCCGGAAGCAGTGAACATGATTCCAGGCCCTCTGCTACTGGTAAGACCATCCCGGTTGATCAATCTCCTGTTCAGTCTCCTACAAAATCGATCAAATGCAAGAAAAATCCTTTAAGTTCTCTCCCCCGGCTCCTGGTTTATAGATTTATAGAAGAGTTTTTTACATTGATGAGAAACTCTATGATGAAAGCATAGACTGGTGGAAAGATAGCTTGGTTGTTTTTTTTGCAGGTAGAAGGCCCTCGGTGGAATTCATTAGAGACAGGTTCAAACCGACGATGGAACCTAACGGGATCATATTCAATCACTGCTATATGGAAAATTCCTGTGTGATAATAAGGTTCGATCTTGAAGAGGACCTGGTGAGAGTCTGGGTAAATGGTCACATTTCTTTCGGAAGAACATGCATGATTCTAACAAAATGGCAGCCGATGATGGATTTATAGATGAGTCTCCTGCGATGATTGTGCCTGTATGGATCGAGCTGCCGAAACTCCCAGCAGAATTCTTGAAGGAATAAAGAATTTTCACAATTGCTAGCGCTGCGGGCTCTGATGTTTTTTAAAACCACGAAGCTGAAAGCCATAAATAAAGTATGCAAGACTTTGTATTGAGCTCGACTTGAGAAAGGACATGATAAGAGAAGTATGCAATACCAAGCGAGGGGTGAAATGGCAAAAAAGACTGTATTCAAATACCCGGATTTTCTGCAAGAGCTGCGGCTCCATGGATAACCCGCCTATGGATTGTCCCTCAAAGGTTAAAAAGAACAAAGGATTCCAAAACTGTTGAGCCTGAGATGGAACTAATTCAGACGGATTCCCCTGTTCCTAAGGAGGATCGACAAAACCAAACTGGCCTTGATATGGTGGAGGATACACAGCAGAACCATATCTGCAACCAGCTTTCACCTGCTGTTTAAGACCGAAAAAAGTGTTTTCCGAATAAGAGGACTAGTGATTGATGCCCCACCTTCCCGGGGTGGTCAATTCGGATAGTCAACTTGGCCAGTTTCGTCTTCTTTCTTCGATGTTGATAGCCCTTACTCGCATCACGAGGACCGGTTCACCCCCTTTCCCCTGTTCGGGGTCAATCCCACTACGGATAGAGATTCGCATTCGGGAAGGGAACCCTCCAGAGAAGAATCCGGATAAGGGATTGGAGGCAGATCCAGACCCGACCGAAAGAGCTCTGTGGTGGTCGGTCTCTCACTTCATCTCGAAGGAACTAACTCAAGGACTGATAAGCTCGAACGAACAGCAGCTGCCATGCCTTGCAATTAATCAGCCGGAGAGATAGATAGATGGAGCGGATAGAAGAACTGGCTTACCTCTCCTAACTGCAACTGTTATCGCTGGTTGAACTGGCTAAGCCACTCCTGCTATATACGCTTAATTAGATTAGCTCGCTTCGTCTGGTGTAGACGGATCGATAATCTGGTATCGATGGATGAGAATGCCACCAAGAAGGAAGGAAGGGAAGCCATCCATCTCTTTATTTTATATTCCGCTCTTTCTTCCCCTTGCTCACTCCTCCTCCCATTCCTGCCTCTATCCTCCCAGGCCAGATCGGCATATGGGAATTCTTCCCTAAAGGAAGGTGGGGCAAGGAATGCAACTAGAGGGGTGGATCCGAGGAGGGAGGGATGTATGGCAAATCACGCAAATTTTGGTACTGGCCAACCGAAACATAAGGAATGGATATCGGGTGGACCAGAGGGAATATAAAGATAATAGAGGAATGATTGCAATATGCCCATTTCTCATCTGCTTCTCTTTCCCCTGCTGTGGTTCCCCGATCCATATCTTCGGGGGAAATGGACAATTCCCCTCTGACGGGGAAGGGCAGTCCAGACTGCATGAAGGAACTAGCACGGCTCCCAGCCCGGGGGTTCAATCCCTCTCCGGTGTTCGAGTACCCCCCCAAAAAAGTGCACTTCTGTAATCTTTTATTACACGCCCACCCATGAAAGAATCATCTTGTAATGAAACCGAGGAAGTGGGGGAAGACAGGCAGGGATATGTGTTATTGAGTGAGGAAGCTTACTCCTAGCTCTTCTTCGATCTCTAGTTCTTGTAGCCGAGGCAGCATCTATAGCTACACTGATTCGAGAGAGAAATGGCCTTATCCGGGAAGAAGCTTTTCTCCCCCCGATTTCGATTTACTTCCATCCTATAACCAGCGCATGCTTTCAATCGATATTGAGGCAGGTGAGTCATGATAATGCCATTTCAGGAGAGGTTTATCAGGCTCAGATTTATAAACCAAATAGAGGAACTTGAAGAGGAAAGAATAATTGCTACACTTTGGGGATGCATAGAGAGGAGAGCAAAGAGGAGCTAGAAATGAAAACGAAGGAAACAAATACAACGATGTAATCCTCAAATATAACTGGGCGAACCTAAGAAGAATAGAACAGAAGGGTGGCGACGCTTTACTAACACATGAAAAGGAGCTACTCACAGGACTATCAAGAACAGAGAACAACCAAAAACGAGAAACTATCGAAAGAAATTTCGTAGGTAATATGAAACGGAAGCGCCAACTCCGCCACCACCTCTATATAAACCAGGACTATGGACGGTGGCGGGGCACAAAACAAGCATAGAAAGAAAAACAAAACAAAAAAGCTATTGTTAAATAACTCCCATATCTATATGTTCCAAAAAAGGAACTAACTTTGCTTTATTCGCACAATCCACTAGGGGGAGAACCCTAGAAAAAGAGGTAGAAGGAACGTGCCTAGCTTCCTTATAAAAAGAGGAATGGAAGCAGGGTGCAGGTAAACGCTAGAAGTCTTCCCTATACGTTTTGTCAGCATCCTATCTGCCTTAAGAAAAGAAATTCAAAAATGAAAGGCATGCTCAAGTTTTTGGAAAAGCTTACTTCCGAAAAGCATGAAGTAAGAAATGTGCAACAAAGCATATGGGCTAAAGTCAAAGCAGAAAGGGCTCCAAGATGGCCGGGAATTGAAGAGTATGCAAGCTGGCCCAGGTTGGGACAAAGACTTGAACCAGGAACAAGAGCGCACCAGCGCCTTGCAATGGATCCTATATTTCAAACGAAGAGAACACGCAAGACCTTAACCACCTTTCTTGGTTATTATCAAGGGTGGTTCTTAACAGCTTACTATTATTTTGGTCCTTGGATAGCAATGAACGCGAATAGGGATCAACTACCATTCCCCATACCAAAAAAACAGGATGCCACTTTTGTGGTCACCCGATAAAAGCAAGGATTCGCAGATCTGGAGAGGGAAACCTCCCGAATAAAGCCCTTTCGCTTAAAAGAAGCTATTGTCTACTAAAAAAATATATGAGATTCATTTTAGCAGTTTGTCGAATGATTCAATTTGCTATCTGGTGGAATTTAGCACCCTTTCTCTTTCTGGTAAACACGGGCCTTCTTAAGGGTCTAGATCTTACATACATTTCTGAACTCCTACATCAGACTTTTATTGAAAAAGTATGTTCTTTACATCCTGAAGTCACCAGTCCTTGTTATTGCGGTGAAACACTCAATAATCAGGTCAGACAGGCATTTGAGGAGCCGGCATTCGACCCTTTGGGAATCCAAAATGAACCCAAGGTCAGGGCACTTGCCATTTATATGGCGGCCATTTGAGTAATTATAGTACTTCATGAATCCGTATCCGAAAATGGGATTCTACTACCGGACTGTACTTGAACTTACTTCTTCCTGGATTCGAGAATGCTCAGCGATGTACTACTAGATATGGAGAGATAGTAAGAACCTAACAGAACATTTTTTTTCAAGATATACGGAGGATCAGCTGAATGAAGACTGTAATCCGGCGGAGACGCGGTCAATAAAAGATGGAAAATAGGAACACAAATACAAACAAAATACGAAAAAAAATCATAAAAAAAAAGAATGAGGGAACTCCGCCACCGTTTATATAGTATAGTGGCGGTGGCGGGAAACAAAACAAATAAAGAAAGAAAAAGAACAGAAGAAAGAAAGACAGGTCAGTCAGAAGTCAGGGGGAGCGCGGGGACTCTACATCCCCTCAAGAAAGGCAGTACCCTCTGTCAGTACTGAACAATCCTTGACATAACATAGGCAGAAAGCGGATACAAACGCTTTACAAAAGAGAACGAATCGAAATTCTTTCTTCCAATTTCTTTTTTCGGTATGCCGCTCCGATAGCAAGGAGCGAGAAAATAAAATAAAAAATTAGCTATGTTTCCGTTCAATGAACTTGCAAAATACATAAAAAATAGAGATCAAGTGAAAGATACGAGTGTTACGACTGTCCCCAAATACAGAAGAAAAGAAGAAAGTATGCTCCTAAAACTTTCAAATAAAATCTATACAACGGAAGCGGGAAAGGCCACAGCACAGGGAAAGACTTAATGAGCAATTTCTTATATGGCGGTGAAGAAATTCAAATTTCAAAGATTCTGCTCGTGAGCGTAATGGTATAAGCCTGCCTGACTGTGTTATAACGTAATCAAAAAAGTGCTCTCCCGAAATGAAAGAAAAAAGAAATTGTTCGGATCCTCCCACACGTTCCATCTTGTTTTCACATTACGCATTTTCCTTCTTATCATATTGATTCTATTTTGAATTGGATTCTTTTTCCAGCTGTAGCCGTATGGACTAGTTATTTTCCAATTCTCTATCTATATGGAAGCTCCATCAGGGCTCAATTTTGAGTTGGTCAGCCCATTCCAGATGGGAGTGATGTGAATTTAGATTGGACTCTGGCGCCACCGATGGTGGATGATCGGCCGGCCCCACCATTAGTAGGAAGCCAGCAAGCGCCTGTAGTTGCTGATGTCTTTCCGGAAAGGGGGGAACTCGATAGCATCGTACAGCGAGCCTCGATCCCCCATCCGCGAGGGGAATTCTCCGCGGAGCAGCAGGATGCATTAAAGGATCGGGCCATCGCTCACCTTTCCCACAAAGAAATCAAATCATGCAATCCCTTTACCCCCAGGATCCATGGAAAAAGTCGAGGTCTATCCGAGAGCGGATCTTTGTCGCAAAGGGGGATGGTGAAATCGACCTCGAGAAACTGAAACAAATCCTTTTTTTTTTGATCTGGAAAAAAAAGAAGGAGTAGGTATTGGGCTCACGAACTGACACGAAGAAAATGACATTTGAATTTGTAAAAATCCAGGTAGAGCCTGGGGGGATAAGGTGGGGAAGGGGAGAGGCGAGGTGGATTAGAACGTTTTCATGGTCCGGCCTTATCGGTGTGCTCATTCCGGATTCGTTTTTACCGCCCAGAAGGGCACGAGAGAGAAAGGGATCCAAGACCAAGACACCCGACAAAGAATTATCGCTTTATATACGCTATTTTTTGCAGAAGCGCCCCAAGCGGAACCGTGCCGGGCCTCTCGAACGAACGGTCGGGTCTTAAGGAGAGCAATCATAGACCATAGGAGCCGGGGTTGAACTATAACAAGCCAAAAGAGCAGAGGAACGTGGTGAACCATGCCGAGTCGGGCCTGAAGAACCGTGCTGAGCCTATCAAGCCAAGGTTGAGTGAAGGAATACAGGAATGGAATTTTGCCAAGGCAGCCGCTGCAGCGAATCTCCCCCTTCGACTCTCTCTCCTACCTACCACGAGAAAGGAGAAAAGAGGTTCAAGCAAGTGAATGTGATACCGCCCTTCATCTTGACACTGAATCTTGATCCTAGAAGGAGAAGGCTCCCGACTAGTTCTTTCGGAGATTCCCTGGGAATTTCTTTCTTTTAAGAATACGTTCGTATTTGATTAGAATTTCTCTTAGATTCCACCCGGCCAACGTCTTCGTGAGGTGAGTGATTTTTTCTTTTCGACTAGAGGAGTGCTCTTTCTTTGATTCATCGGGACCAATCGTACCAAACTCCTCGGCGACATAAAGATAAAGTATGAATCTTAGCTGCTTTCTTCTCACAGGTGCGGTAGCAATACCAAAGAAATAGGGAAGGAGGGGCGGGGAAGTACCCTATTTTGGGAGCGAATGACTAAGAATTTGAATTGCATCGGGCTTTGAAGCAGCTCCTTGGTCTCGTCGCCCTTGAATTCATCTATTTGCTTATAGACCTTGTTTGTGCTCCACGAAGGGATGGACCAAGCCAATATTCCTACTTTCTTTCTTGGGATTGGGATCTTTGTAGAAAGGCAGGCTGTCACGATTGAATGATAGAGTAGAGTGGGTCGCTTACTTAGCCGCAGCGGGCCGTGGCCAATTGGGCAAGCACTCAGATAGTTATCCGATCATCCAAGTATGGGAATAGGACCCCAAGCCCTTCGAAATCAATTCCAACCTTTCGCCCGGTCGCTAACCTATCTTTTTGAGTCCCTTTGTTCGCCCTTCTTTCCTGCCAGTAGTGTAGGCGGAGGACTTTATTTACGCTATTTCGTCAAATTAGAAGTTTGCAGGCAAGGACAAAAAGACGTTCTTTCCTACTTACTATAGGTAGCTGCGTCTCCTAGAAGATCTTGGCATCAAAGATCCTTTTCCCGAAGCAAAAAAAAAAAGACCCCACCGTGGTGGAGCAGAAGGTGAGAGTACTGCCGGCCTATTTTCCTACGTGTGATCGGTCCGGATCAATCTTCCTTACCAACCCCGGTTCAACCTAGCACGACCAGTACAAATGCCCTA